TTAAGATTTCTTATTTTTTGATTGCTTTGGAATGCGGATTTACTTTCTTTTTTATTATTGATAGGAATTCTCTTGTTAAGACCGCATGAACCTATTGAAACCTCAGATTCATACTAGAATGGCGATGACCTTCAAATTAAGTCCAAGGATTCTCTGAGTAAGAACCCTTGTACCCTCGCTTATTCAATGAATAGGAATGGATAGAATGATTAAAAATAAAAAAGGGGTTTGGGTTTGCCCTGTATCAAACTAAGCATGAACGGGAGTTTGAAAGAATAAAAATCTTTCAAACTCTTTGAAAATTTGTAGCCCGGCCACGAGGTCTGAATATTAAGTATGAATCATAGTTCTAATACTTCGTAATCTATTTCATATAGTTCGTGCTCCAAATATTCGAATGAATATCTGACGAAGAAAATCGCCTTTATGAAGATGACAGACCTATTCTCTGTACTATCAATAGGATCTATTTTAACAAGTCACACACTCATATTACGGAAATACAGAAACAAAGAAATTTCGCGGTCGAACTACCAAAATAGACCAAAAATACAAACCTAAACCTTTTGCTTTAGAGTGAAAAGCAAAGCTAGGACTTAGTTATTCTGATAAATCTAATTCATTGAAATTCCTTCCAGTAAAACAGAGGAATTATAAATCTCTAAAATAATAGATAGAAATATCGCAAATAAAGCCATTGCGACTCCCATCAATGGAGTAGTTCCCCATCCAGGAGCTACTTTACCATATTCCGAATTCAATGGTTTCAATAACCCCCCTACACCAGTTCGTTTTGGACGAGATCTAGAACTACCCTCAACGCTTTGTGTAGCCATAACTCCTATTTTGTATTCATTGAGATCTGTTGACTTTGTATACAATTTCGTTGTAAATAAATAATTTTATATCATAGATCCATGATCCATTGTGGTTTTGAAATTTTATAATAATGGAAACAGCAACCCTAGTCGCCATCTTTCTATCTGGTTTACTTGTAAGTTTTACGGGGTATGCCTTATATACTGCTTTTGGGCAACCCTCTCAACAACTAAGAGATCCATTCGAGGAACACGGGGACTAGTTGAAGTTTGAAGTAATGAGCCTCCAATATCGGGAGGCTCATTACTTCAATTTAGAAAATGAAAAATCATTTAATCTTTTTAGTTGGAACTTTAGGCGGTTCTCGAAAAAAGATGGCGAAAAAGATGATTCCTAGAGTTGAGACTAAGAGGAATGTATAAACCAATGCTTCCATAGATTTGATTGTGGTTTACAATTATAGCTTTCATACCTGTTTATTTGGAGTCGTATCCTGGATAAAATAAAGAAGGAGCAAGAATCAAAGACAAGTCGGCAATTCCGATCAAAAAATCCCCGGCGCCCTATGTCAAAAAGTGGAAGCGAAAGGTAACGGAGCAATATTGTATCAAACTACTTGTCTTCTTGTAGTTGGATCCCCAAGTTTTTGGAATGCTCCAAATTCCACTTGAGCATCCAAATCTGGATCAATACCAGCAAAAACATCTCTGAATAAGGTTCTAGCACCATGCCAAATGTGTCCAAAGAAGAAGAGAAGAGCAAACGAAGCATGGCCAAAAGTAAACCAACCTCTTGGACTACTACGAAAAACACCATCGGATTTCAAAGTCGCACGGTCTAATTCAAAGATTTCACCCAATTGAGCACGCCTTGCATATTTTTTAACAGTAGTGGGATCACTATAACTGACGCCATTGAGTTCGCCACCATAGAACTCAACAGTTACACCTACTTGCTCAACACTATACTTCGATTCTGCCCTTCGAAAAGGAACATCGGCTCTAACAATCCCGTCTCCGTCTACCAAAACCACTGGAAATGTTTCAAAAAAGGTAGGCATACGACGTACAAAAAGTTCACGCCCTTCTTTATCTCTAAAGATAGGATGCCCCAACCACCCAACAGCTATCCCATCCCCGTTATCCATTGAGCCCGCCCTGAATAACCCCCCTTTTGCCGGATTATTTCCAATGTAATCGTAAAAAGCCAATTTTTCAGGAATTTTAGACCAAGCTTCGGATAAACTTTGATTCTCGGATAGCCCAGCACCAACTCTTCGATATATTTCTTGCTGGAAGTATCCCTGATCCCATTGATAACGAGTGGGACCAAATAATTCAATGGGAGTAGTTGCGGAACCATACCACATAGTTCCAGCAACAACAAAAGCTGCAAAAAAGACAGCAGCGATACTACTAGAAAGGACAGTTTCGATATTTCCCATACGCAATCCTTTGTATAGACGTTGTGGCGGACGGACACTAAGATGAAAAAGTCCCGCTAATATGCCCAATGTCCCTGCTGCAATATGATGAGAGGCTATTCCTCCCGGAACAAAAGGATCAAAACCTTCCACACCCCACGCCGGATTTACAGGTTGGACTTTTCCGGTTAGCCCATAAGGATCGGACACCCATATTCCAGGACCATACAACCCTGTTACATGAAATGCGCCAAACCCAAAGCAAGCTACTCCTGAAAGAAATAAATGAATTCCGAAGATCTTGGGCAAATCCAAAGAGGGTTTTCCTGTACGTTCATCAGTAAATATCGCTAGATCCCAATATACCCAATGCCAAATAGCAGCCAAGAAGCACAAGCCAGAAAACATAATATGTGCCCCAGCCACACCTTCGTAACTCCAAATACCCGGATTCGTTACAGTCCCACCTGTAATAGTCCAACCACCCCAGGAATTGGTTATTCCTAACCGAGTCATAAAGGGTATAACGAACATACCTTGTCTCCACATTGGGTCGAGAACAGGGTCAGAGGGATCAAAAACGGCTAATTCATATAGAGCCATCGAACCAGCCCAACCGGCAACTAGAGCTGTATGCATTATATGGACAGCTAGCAAACGACCGGGATCATTCAATACGACGGTATGAACACGATACCAAGGCAAACCCATGGAAATACCTCTTTATCAACGAAAAATCACACTATGTAACTTTATTGCACTGGAAAACTATGCCATGGACCTCTCATTTTCAGTGCATTAGCTGAGAGAAAGTATTAATCTTTGTTCAAGGCTTTTATTTTAGTAGTAATAATGAAACAATTAGGTAGGGTCATATGAACAAAGAGAAGCAAATCTATTTTATACCCGATAAGTATCAATACGCAATGGGGGGTTTATACCCTTTTAGGCGGTCGAATCTATACATATTCGTTTATTATTCGAAAGTACCTATTCGTAAGAAATCTCCTTTCTTTTCTTCATTCTGTCTTCCTTGAATTTATTTATCCAATATAATATATGGATATCAAATATCTGGATAAATAGGATAAAAGACGAAATTATTAAAAGAAAGAAACGCATTATTACGCTTCCACATCAAAGTAAGATATAGTACTTTAATATTTTTTCTTTCATTTAATGCCTATTGGTGTTCCAAGAGTACCTTTTCGAACTCCCGGGGAAAACGATGCATCCTGGGTTGACGTATAGTGCGACTTGTCAGATAGAGTGGGTCATATGGTATTTCCCCATTCTCTCCCCCGATTGAGAAATCCTTTCGCTTCGCCCAAAAAATATTGATTGAATCATCCAAAATTTGGAGCGTGAAGTGCAATGAAAGAAAAAAAATTGAATTGTTGGGCGACATCCAAATTAATATTATCAATTAGAATCCAATTTATGGTTGGTTTGTTTGAACTAATAAAATGTAAAATGAGGTATCCAGGCTCCGTTTAGAAAAAACCCATTGATAATAATCTAGGATTCCTACTTGTATCATATGTATTATTTTTTTATTACATTCAAGTAATCTCCGCCTGTTAATCAGAATTACTTGAATAATATGATTAGTACGTAAAAGAGTTGACGGAAGACATGAAATAAATAGGAAAAAAACGAAGTTTTCGCAAAAAGACGCGGTAGTGGGAGCATTTGTTCTATATGTGCAAATCAAAATCGGGCGGATCTTTACTCGGAGTAGAGCAGCATAAACCTAAAAGAATTGAAGAAACCCATTCAGGAACAAGAGAATCCCATCGTGATTTAGATTGGATCTCGATGAAACAATACATCAAGGAGAAGTTAGTTCGATAAGTTTAGTAAATTGTTCGGTAAACAGGCCAAAATTTCTTGAAAAATGAAATAAAAAGTTTCTTCGTGAGAATAGAAAATTAGAAAGAGCCTCTTATAAAATATAAAAAACAAAAAGAACTAGGATCTACACATTGATTCTTAATTTATTTTTGTTGAACCGTATGCATCAAAAGGTGCATGTACGGCTCCTACAGGATTGAGGTTTATCCTAATCAACCGACTTTATCGAGAAAGATTACTTTTTTTAGGCCAAGTAGTTGATAACGATATCTCGAATCAACTCATAGCTCTTCTAGTCTATCTGAGTATGGAGAGTGATACCAAAGATCTTTATTTGTTTATCAACTCTCCTGGTGGATGGGTAATACCTGGAATAGCTATTTATGATACTATGCAATTTGTGCGACCGGATGTACAGACAATATGCCTGGGATTAGCCGCTTCAATGGGATCTTTTATCCTGGTCGGAGGAAAAATTACCAAACGTTTAGCATTCCCTCACGCTTGGCGCCATTGAGTTTTTTTTTGAGAGAAAAAAACTATGCCTTCGCTATATGAAATATTTTTAAGTAATAATAGCATGGCACTTCGAATTCGATATCAAAAAATTGTATTCTTTTTTCAAAAACTATTACAAAAACATTCAATTATGTGTCGAAAGAGTAGTATGAAAAAAGGTAGTCCCGATTTGATATTATTTATTGGAAGCCCTTTTCAGTGTCACAAACCCCTTTTTTTCACACCAACAGGCTGTTTTGGCTATGTTAGAAAAGAATAGAAAAAAACAAGATTCGATGATTTTTTATAATTGGATTTGTTTTATTTGAAAAAAAAAAGAAACTTTGGGATTGCTGAATCACAAATAAAAATTTTTTAAATAATAAATAATATAAGGTATAAAGCAACGGAGCCGTCATATTATTTTTGAACTCCTCAAAAAAAAGGAGGGTCAATTAGGTAATTATTAGATTATTTACCAATCTGGATCTGATGATAAACTCGATATTTTTCCTTTTTCTTTGGTGGTTTGTTGGAAGGTAAAAGTCAATTTTTTTATAGAGCCGTATGCAATGTGCAAACCCTGCCCGTACGGTTGATCAATTCTATCTTTTTTATTTCTTTTTAAATTCTTGCGCCTTAATGATGAAAAATCGAATAAAATAACCTTTTCTTTTCATTTTAAATTGATTGTGCTATATCATCAGGGTAATGATCCATCAACCTTCTAGTGTTTTTTATGAGGCACAAGCGGGAGAATTTGTCCTGGAAGCGGAAGAACTGCTGAAACTGCGCGAAACCATCACAAGAGTTTATGTACAAAGAACGGGAAAACCTTTATGGGTCGTATCCGAAGACATGGAAAGGGATGTTTTTATGTCAGCACCAGAAGCCCAAGCTCATGGAATTGTTGATCTTGTAGCGGTTGAAAAATAGCAAAGAGTCCACATAAATTATGATTTGCAATGTTTCATTAATATGAAATAGTTTTTAGATAGTTTTTTCTTTTTTATTTACTCAATTGAATATAAGTAAAGAAAAATAGATTCAAAGAATTCATAATCATCCGGTTAGGATCAATCTAAACCATCTTAATTCTATTTCTATAGACCATAACCATTAAACCCTTCAGCATGCCAACCCTTAAACAACTTATTAGGAATACAAGACAGCCAATAAAAAATGTAACGAAATCCCCCGCTCTTAGGGGATGTCCTCAGCGCCGAGGAACATGTACTCGGGTGTATGTGCGACGCGTTCAGATCCTGGACTGGGACAAAAGAAAAGAATTCCAGTCTCAGTGATCGATACAGTATCAATGACTAGAATAGATTGGGGTTCCTACATCCATTCTCTTCTCTAAAAAAACAAGAAAAATCTTGTTATTGTGTTTATTGTGCACAAAATTGATGGTTTTCGTTGGGACAAACACGACCACTCCCTCTATTTTTCAATTTAAGATGAAAAGAATTAACCAATTCGTAGCAACTTATTATCCAGGGAATTTCTTTTTTCTTTTTTAAGCAGAAATATCAGCCTTAGACTCTTGCAAGAACGGACTAAGAGGGTCAAGCTAACCCAACAAATCTTCATAATTAAATACCGTTACTGTATTAAAGGTGGATCACCTTGTGAAAGGTCTAGTACTAGAGAATTCCATGGGTAGAGCCAAAGAATGTGAACTGTACAAGTTAACAAAAAAACGAAGAATCAAGAAAAGGGCTCCGGTGTATAGAGAGGACCTTACCGTTTTGAAAATAACCATATAAACGATGGAACCCACAATTTCTTTATCCATATCCATTTATATTGACTCTTTTCGGGGCATTTGATCAATGCCTCCTAAAAAACTCGTGGTTAGGAAGGTTATCGTAGCAAAAGCCGTTGGAATTTTTACTTTATACATTGGGGGAACCCCGTTTTGTTAATTATATAAGCTAGAAAAGGAAAAACTGAAAGAAAGGAAATCAATCAGTTATTCCTCAGAGTTTCATTTATTCCATTTATTCAATGACCAGAATTAGACGAGGATATATAGCTAGAAACCGTAGAACAAAAATGCGTTTATTTGCCTCAAGCTTTCGCGGGGCTCATTCAAGACTTACTCGAACTATTACTCAACAGAAAATACGAGCTTTGGTTTCGGCTCATCGGGATAGAGATAGGCAAAAGAGGGATTTTCGTCATTTGTGGATCACTCGGATAAATGCAGTAATTCGCGGGAGAGGGGTATCCTCTAGTTATAGTGGATTAATATATAATTTGTATAAGAGGCGAGTGCTTCTTAATCGTAAAATACTTGCCCAGATAGCTATATTAAACAGAAACTGTCTTTATATGATTTCCAATGAAATAATAAAATAGTGTTATTGGAAAGAATCGCTAAAAATACTTGAATCTTTAATCATAGAAGTACCTGAATAAGAAACTCCGGGAAGGTTGAGTAGAAATTTGTATTATACAATATGATAAAGTCGTTACAATGAGCAAACACGTTCAATAAAAAAAAGATTGATTCTTTTTTTTTACCATACTCAATTCACTCTTTTTCTTAATTTGAGTTCGGATTGGAAGTTTGATTCTATTGAAGAGTAAGCCTATTCATTTTATTGCGGGTTCTAAGCCCGGCAGTTCTAGCAGTCGACTCACCTCGTTCAAATTGTTTTTCATTATTAAGAAAAGGTAACAAAGATAAAATACGAGCTTGCTTGATAGCAATAGTAATTAACCGTTGTTGTTTTAAGGTCAATCGATTCACCCGTCTAGATAATATTTTTCCTTGTTCACTAATAAATCGACTAATTAAACTCATGTTTCGATAATCAATTCGATCCCCCGATTTGATCGGGGGCAAACGCCTACGAAAGGATCGCTTGGATTTATGAAGGAGTCGCTTGAATTTATGCATGTTTTCTTTCTTTTTTTTTTTTTTTAGAGAGATTCTATATATTCTATTTTTATATGTTATTGTTATTAATTATTAACTATAACATAGTTAACATATATTTAATATATCGTGTTTCAGGTTCCTTGAAGAAGTGACACACGGGTGATTGATTCGATCTACTTCTTTATTTCTCCGTGAATCCTATGTTTGTAACAATAGGGACAGAATTTTCTCAATTCCAATCGACCGGGTGTATTGTGTCTATTTTTTTGAGTAATATATCTGGAAATGCCTCTTGATTTTTTATTAACACGAATACCCTTTTCAACACACCCAGTGCATTCCAAAATAACCCTTACTCGGATATCTTTCCCCCTCGCCATGAACCCCCTTTTTTTCTATTCATTTAACTGTTTGATTTTTCGATCTAAATGGAAGTAAAAAGATGGAAGTTGCCAGCTTTAAATCCAATTATGATAGATTTCGTTGCAATCATGCAATCAATATATTAGTAACAATATAATAGTAATTAAGTAGTACAATTCCAATAATACAAAAGGTTTATAACTAGTCTAGGCAGTTTTCTTTAGATTTCGAATTGAAGTGGAGTATTTCATTTCATGAGTATCTTTATACTGTTATCCTAGCCATATTTCCATCTTCGGCACCACTTATTTAAGCGCCTTAGTCGAGTTCCTACTTTTACGGAGGTGGAATGCCTTCTTATTGTTTCTCTTTTATAACTTATTCGAATTCTTTCTACTAAATAACTAACATTTCGAATAATAACTAACATCTAATAATAGAAAGCCCTTAAATAATAAACAATATAATACATATTCTAATATAATACTAAATCTAAAAAATAAAATAATAAAACAAACAATACAATAGAGTAGGGAGGGGGGAAGTACGAGTCCCAGATATTGAATTCTATCTCTAATCTTCTTTACCCCTTCCTCTGCCAATAACTAGACCAATAAAATGACTCGAATTAGAATGAAAAAAAAGGGAATGTTAATGCATCGGGGAAAAAACGATTAATTTCTATCAATATACCTGCTAAAGATCCAAACCATAAAGTACTTAGTACTGGTGCCACGGAGAGATATGTTTTTAGATCTCGCATTTAAAATCCTCCTTCTTTATTGTAATACATAAGCAAAGTGCTGATATGATCAGATGTATATGTAACTAAGAACAGCCTGTATTTTTGTATTTGAACATGGACTCCCTAAGAGAAAAATAAAAATAATTTATTTCAAGTTCTCTTTATCAATGTACGAAATAAAGAGAAAGATGTGGAAAACAAAACAGGGATTCTCTACAATAACACTGTAAATTAATTGAAAGGGGTGTAGCGCAGCTTGGTAGCGCGTTTGTTTTGGGTACAAAATGTCACAGGTTCAAATCCTGTCATCCCTACTTATTTCCTCTACTCTGAACAGTAACGAGAGATTCGTTGAGATCGATTCAAAATTGGACATAGATAGCCTTTACATTATATCATACTATTTGGATCATACTCTATAAGGGTAGTAGACGTAGACGCATACAAGATGTATTAGAGCTAGAAAAAGAATCCCTTTCCTTACAGTCGTTTTTTTTGTAAGAGAGCGCTCTTAGTTCAGTTCGGTAGAACGCGGGTCTCCAAAACCCGATGTCGTAGGTTCAAATCCTACAGAGCGTGATTCCTTTCTTGTTTTGTTAGGTCAAAATTACATGGCAATAATTGAACAGATTCTGAATTTGACTTTTGCCAGATTAAAGAAAAGGCGAGGTCAATCAACAAAATTGATCTTAATAAATATAAATCAAAGGTCCAACTGATCACCGCGTCTATATTGTAAATACGCAGTTACGAATAACCCAGCCAATGTAATAGGAATTAGACCTAAGACGATTCCAAAGAGAAAAACTTCAATCATTTTTATTCTTATTTTTTGAAAGGAGAAAAAGAGAGGTAATATCTATCCTTAAATATGAATCCGGATTACTCATGAATCTCGACGACCAAAGAATTGTAAATTCGCGCGGTAAGGAACTATAGAATAGATGGAATACTGAAGAAAAATTTCTTTATTATGAACTGTAAAAGTAATTTGAATTAAATTCAAGTTAAATAAGCCGTATCTTACTCAGACCAATAAATAGAACTGAAGCTATAGTTAACGCCGCTAGTAGAAAAGCGAAATAACTAGTTATCGTAGGCATGAAGTAGCTAAAGGAAATATTTTTTTTTTAGACATATGTTTGTAAAGTATTTGCCTAAGTAGACTTTTTTAAGTCACTTACTGAATTATATGTTCAAATTTTTGAAAGATACGAGAATAAGCAAAAATACCAATTGAAAGAATTAATTCAAGTTCAAATTTTTCATTGAAAACTTCGAATTATTATAGGGGAAAATAACAAGAATCGAGTAACACCGGTCGAAAAATAAAAAAAAAAATGCATCATCTGTAACATCTAATCATTCCCTAATTTCGAATTAAGAGATAACTAACTAATCCTAATCT